TTAACAGCATGCTGTCATGGGATCTCTTAGGGTATCGTTGCTCAGAAAGAACTGCATTGATAACCTCCTGATTGTCTTATTTTCATTGTCAGTTGTCCCAACTGGGTACTTTCTCTCTTTGATAAAGACCCTGATATCATGATACCAGGGCTTGCCATCGAGTTCCTCTTCTGCGAAAGCACAGTATGCAGGCTCCTCTCTTACTTCCACCTTGATCGGATGGATGTCTCTTTCTTCTGAAATTCGGACCATTGAGGCTAGTGTTGCTAAAGCATCTGCGAACTGGTTCTTGGTCTTGGGCATATAACTGAAAGTGATCTTTCTGAACCGGATTATCAACTCCTCCAGATACTCACGGTACGGAATTCGCTGGGGTTCCCCCCTGGTCTTCCACTCTCCTACAGCTCGGCAGATAATGAGAGAGAGTGGAGTCACCATAAACTTCGATATCTCGTATTCCCACAGGGATGCTTGGAGACCTATAATAAATGCTTCAGACTCTGTTACTTGGTGCAAGCGAACCTCAGTTTCACTGCAATTGGGAGATGAGATCCCTGAGGGGATACTAGCACTGCTCCTATCCCGTTTACAAAGACGTTAGCTGCTCCCATCAAAGAATAGCCTCAATTCTGGGTATTCCTCCGGTTCTTCTTCTGTTGCAAACATCGCTGCCTCATCAGGAAAATCAGTCTGCATCGGCTCATAGTCTGGTAGAGGGTTATCAGCTAACTGATCTGCAATGACCTGTCCCTTTACTGCCTTCTGGGTAACATAGATGATGTCGAACTCAGTCAAGAGCATCTGCCACCGAGCTATTCTGCCTGTCAATGATGGTTTCTCGAATATGTGCTTCAAAGGATCCATCCTAGCAATGAGCATGGTGGTGAAGTTTAACATGTAATGCCGCAAGCGGTGAGCTGCCCAAGCTAGGGCACAGCAATTCTTTTACGCAGAAGCAGACTAAGAAGCTCTTTCGGAAGCAGAAGCAGCAGGAATTGGGTAACTTCAATGAAATGCCTCTCGATTGCCTACCAAATGCAACTGGGGACATAGGAACGACCAGGCCTTTCCTGAGAGTAGTGTGCCTCTATATTAGTAAGTGGTTTCCCGCTTTCCAGAAGAAGTCGCTATTGTTCCTAAAGGAAAGAGTAGGGTCCTGCTCTGTTCCCTACTAATTGCGTAGTAAGAGAAGCAGTTGCCCTTCTCCCTCGTAGTAAGGTTGCTCTTTTCCCCCTTTTTTAGTAGGGGAGTAGCTTCCCGTCCTTGCTTGTCTGGTAGTTGAATAAAGGTTGTTTTGCTTTTAGCTTCCCCTTTCTCTAAAGGTAAGCTTTCATCTCCTGGGAATAGAGAGAGAAGCCTTGAGCGGTCAGCGATTCGCTAAACTTTGTTATGGGAGAGGGAATTTCTTCTTTCATATAAATGCTGGGACTGAGGGACGGAAAAAGACCCCCACTATATGTCAAAGTAGTCATCTGCGGCAAAGCCCTATCTCTTAATGGCCTAAATTCTTTTAATTGTTGTTAATAGAGCAACTTTCCCTCTGTCTCCCGCCCTTCGATGAATGAATAACAACCACCCGAACCCAATACCTTCTGAAGCGAGACCAACCCCACCATCGAATGACGTTAAGGGCGCCTTCCTGAAATAAAATCACTTCTTCTTCGGACCGCATTTGAATGAAGAATTCGTCTTGTTTAAGCTTCCTTATGTGAACGTGAACAAATTCCTCAATGGGGGCCTCTCTGGAAGAAGAGGAGTGAACTGATAGAGATGGATAAATGGCTTCAAGGAGTTCTCACTTCTGGCCACACCAACCCTTTCAACTCCGAGGTTGATTTCTCAACCAACATCGATAAGGTTTTTATCCCAGGCCTGTCTTGAATGCAGGGTCGGAAAACCATAGATGATTGAGTAGATAGACCAGGTGGAGGCTGCATATATATCTCCTCATGCAAATCCCCGTTAAGAAATGCATTCTTCACATCAAGCGGAAACAACTGCCAACCACGAATCGCTGCAACTGCGATCAAGGTACGTACAGACGCCATCTTGGCTACTGGTGCAAACGTCTCCTCATAATCAAAACTATACTCCTGCGTGAATCCCTTAGCCACAAGACGGGCCTTATAACGCTCAACAGATCCATCAGATCGGGTCTTTATTTTATAGACCCACTTGCGCCCAACTGCAGACTTTCCTGGAGGCAGGTCAACCAAGTCCCATGTTTTCTTTTTAGACAATGCATCAAGTTCCTCTGTCATAGCTTTCTGCCAAAGAGGGTGGAAGCCTCACGGTGTGCCTGACTACAGCAGACCGGGAGGTTACAATTCCTGTTTTCCTGTTTCAATTTCCGGGAGTGAATGTAGGAAGTGCGGACGGTGGATCAGGTGTGAACATTCAACCAAAGGCGTCTTGGGGATCGGCAATAGCTAAGCATTGTGGCCATCACAGTTCAAGCTACGTATGGCTGGCGTACAACCTACGGGCTTCTTAGCCAAAA